TGAACCGATCGGATTAACCAACCAAAGTTAGCTTCAGTCATTATGTATTGAACAGAAGAAAAAGCCTCAGTAACAGTTGGACGGTAGTAAAAAGTCATAGCAAATCCTGTAGCTACTTGTACTAAAAAACAAGTAAGCGTAATTCCTCCTAGACAATAAAATATGTTGACATGAGGAGGAACATATTTACTAGTTATATCATCTGCAATCGCCTGAATCTCGAGACGTTCTTCGAACCAATCATACACTTTATTGAGATAGGTAAACCAAGAGGACTCCCCCTCCGAGAACCGTATAGGAGAATTTCATCTCATACAGCTCAAGCACAAGCACACAAAGGTTGATTGCAACGGGTTTGTAATAGAAAGTTGGAAATTTATTCCTTTCTTTTTGATTCAATCTTCTTTGACGAGACGAAAGAATAAAAAAATCCGACAACTCTTCTTTATGCTGATAGTGCCAAAACATCAAGTTGGCTCATTTGTCTTTATGGTGATCGTTAAAGGCCTTTTGAATCTTCTCGTGCCCTATTTCTTTTTCTTTTATTATTATTTCGATTTGTATCTAATTCGGCTTTTTTTTTTTTTTTTTTTGATAGGAATTCTCTTGTTAAGACCCTATGAATTAATTAAAACCTCAGATTCATACTACACCCCCCGATGATTATGATTCTCAAGAAAAACTTACAGTTTAGCCCAAAGCTTCTCTGAGTAAGAACCACGGGATCATCACTTATTTAATGAATCGATAATTGATAGCGATAATATAATAATGACTCAAACTCCAAAGCAAAGAAACTTTTTTGTCCTGTGCTTAAAATAAGCATAAACAGGAGTTTAAAAGAAGAAAAATCTTTTCATTTCGAATTTGTTAGCTTCTTTTTCTTTGAAAACGGTTTGGAGACCGGCCACGGGGTCGAACTATTCAATATAAATCATAGTTCTACTATTTCATAATTTATTTCATATATTTCGTGTTTCAAATACTAGAATAAATATCCGACGAGATAAAAACCTATCTTTATCAAGATGACAGATGGGTTCTCTGTACTAGCACTAGGATCAATTCTAACAAGTCACACACTCATATTCCGGAAATACAGAAACAAAAAAATTCCGCGGTCGAACTACCAAAATAAAATGGGGTAGAAATCTGAGCCCTAAATTAGTCACTTTATATTGAAAAGCCGAGACTTATAATGATTCTTGTGGATCTAATTCATTGAAATTCCGTCCAGTAAAACGGAAGAATTATAAATCTCCAAAATAATAGATAAGAATATTGTAAAAAGAGCCATTGCAACACCCATCAAAGGGGTAGTTCCCCATCCAGGAGCTACTTTACCATATTCCGAATTCAACGGTTTCAACAACCCCCCTAGACCTGTTTGTTTTGGACGTGCTTTTGAGCGTTCCTCAACGGTTTGTGTAGCCATAAATCTTATTGTAATAATTGAGATCTGTTGACTTTGTATACTATTCTGTTGTAAATAAACAATCTTATCATAGATTCATTGTGATCTTGAAATTCTATAATAATGGAAACAGCAACCCTAGTCGCCATCTCTGTATCTGGTTTACTTGTAAGTTTTACTGGGTACGCCTTATATACCGCTTTTGGGCAACCCGCTCAACAACTACGAGATCCATTCGAGGAACACGGAGACTAATCGAATTGAAGTAATGAGCCTCCCAAACTGTGGCGGCTCATTACTTCAATTGAGATAATGAAAAATCATTTCTTAGTTGGAACTTTCGGCGGTTCTCGAAAAAAGATAGCGAAAAAGATTATCCCGAGAGTCGAGACTAAGAGGAATGTATAAACCAATGCTTCCATAGGTTCGATCGTGGTTTACAATTATAACTTTCATACCTGTTTATTTTGAATCATCTCCCGGATAAAGAAAAAACAAGAGTCAAAGAAATGGCAGTGATTCAAATTAGGATTTCTCTAATACCTTAGGTAAAAAAAGTAACTAAAGAAGCAAAAGATATCCCAGCAATGTTCTATCAAACGGCTTGTTTTCTTGTAGTCGGATCTCCTAGTTTTTGGAATGCTCCAAATTCGACTTGTGAATCCAAATCTGGGTCAATACCTGCAAAAACATCTCTAAACAGGGTTCTAGCACCATGCCAAATGTGTCCGAAAAAGAAGAGCAGAGCAAACGACGCATGTCCAAAAGTAAACCAACCTCGTGGACTGCTACGAAAAACCCCATCAGATTTCAAAGTAGCACGATCTAATTCAAAAATTTCACCCAATTGAGCGCGTCTCGCATATTTTTTCACAGTAGCGGGATCGCTGTAACTGACTCCGTTAAGTTCGCCGCCATAGAACTCAACAGTTACACCTACTTGTTCAACACTATACTTCGATTCTGCCCTTCTAAAAGGAACGTCGGCTCTAACAATTCCGTCTCCATCTACCAAAACAACGGGAAATGTTTCAAAAAAGGTAGGCATACGACGTACAAAAAGTTCACGTCCTTCTTTATCTCTAAAGATGGGGTGGCCTAACCATCCAACAGCTATTCCATCCCCACTGTCCATCGATCCGGCTCTAAATAATCCCCCTTTTGCCGGATTATTGCCGATGTAATCATAAAAAGCTAATTTTTCAGGAATTTTAGACCAAGCTTCTGTTAAACTTTGATTTTCGGCTAGCCCAGCACTGACTCTTCGATATATTTCTTGCTGGAAGTATCCCTGATCCCATTGATAACGAGTAGGACCAAATAATTCGATTGGGGTAGTTGCCGAACCATACCACATAGTTCCCGCAACAACAAAAGCAGCAAAAAAGACAGCAGCGATACTACTGGAAAGGACAGTTTCAATATTACCCATACGTAATCCTTTGTATAGACGTTGGGGCGGACGGACACTAAGATGGAATAGGCCCGCTAATATGCCCAAAGTGCCTGCTGCAATATGATGAGAGGCTATTCCTCCCGGAACAAAAGGATCAAAACCTTCCACGCCCCATGCTGGGTTTACCGATTGTACTTTTCCAGTTAATCCATAAGGATCGGACACCCATATTCCAGGACCATACAAACCTGTTACATGAAATACGCCAAAACCAAAGCATGCCACCCCTGAAAGAAATAAATGAATTCCAAAGATCTTGGGCAAATCCAAAGAAGGTTTTCCGGTACGTTCATCAGAAAATATTTCGAGATCCCAATATACCCAATGCCAAATAGCTGCCAAGAAGCACAACCCTGAAAACCCAATATGTGCCCCGGCCACTCCTTCGTAACTCCAAATACCTGGATTTGTTACAGTTCCTCCTGTAATACTCCACCCGCCCCATGAATTAGTTATTCCTAAACGCGTCATGAAAGGTATAACAAACATACCTTGTCTCCACATTGGATCAAGAACGGGGTCAGAAGGATCAAAAACTGCTAATTCATATAACGCCATTGAACCGGCCCAACCAGCAACCAGAGCCGTATGCATTATATGGACAGCAAGCAACCGACCAGGATCATTCAATACGACGGTATGAACACGATACCAAGGCAAACCCATGGAAATACCCCTTTATGAAAGAAAAATAGACACTATGTAACTTTATTGCATTGGAAAAATGATGATAGGGGCCTCCCCTTTCAGTGAATTATCGTGAAGTAAGGATTACTATTTGTTCTATTTTATTGGTAATAATGGAACAATTCTGTTTATTAGGAACAAAGAGAAGCAGATCTATTCTATACCCGATAAGTATCAATACGCAATGGGTGGTTGAACCATTTTGTCTGAGCAAATGGATCCCTACTTGTTCATCATTCGAAGGGTATATTTAGAATAATTTGTCGTTAGTCATTCTGACTTCCTTTATCAAAGAGCTTCTCCAATCTATAGATAAAAAATGATATGCTAAAGACCAATATTCTGAGGACAATAAACTAAACCCACTATTACGTTTTCACATCAAAGTAAAATAGATTACTTCATTTTTTTCATTTAATGCCTATTGGTGTTCCAAAAGTACCTTTTCGAAGTCCTGGAGAGGAAGATGCATCTTGGGTTGACATATAGTGCGACTTGTCAGATATATTGGGTCATGTGGGATTTCCCCATTCTCTCCCCCGATCGAGATATCCTCTGATTCGCCCAAGAAAGATTATCAAAAAATTGGAGCGTGAAGTGAAATTAGATCCATTTTAGGGGAATCCAGATTAATATTATCAATTAGAATAATTTATGGTTGACTTGGTTAGACCAATCAAATTATCCAGGCTCCGTTTAGAACAAACCCAACTTAGTAATATACCAACGATTGCTGTGTCTATTTCTAATTCTAAATTTTGTATTACCATATTATATATTTGACTAGGTTATTAATTGATACCTCATTAGAAATTATCTTTTTTCCTATACTAAAAAATAGGAATGATCCCTATTAATTAATTGAGTAAAACAAGATGAATGCGTCGAAAATTTGGCCGAAGACATGAAATGGATTCAACAAAAATTTGTAGCAAAAAGAAATGGTAGTAGGTACATTTGTCCTATATGTGCAAATCACAATCGGGCCTATCTTTACCTGGAGCAGAGCATAAACCTAAAAGAATTCAAGAGGCCCATTCAGGAACAAGAAAATGACATCGTGATTGAGGGTGTATCTCGATGAAAGAATACATCAATTGAGAAGTTAATTCAACGGGTTTAATGAAATTTTTTTATATTATATATTAGAATATTAGAATGAAATTCTAGTGAAAGGGTTCCAAACTTTTCTTTCTTACAATAAAAAATAGAAGAAAAGCTCTTTCGTTAGAAAAATTTTGCTTTTAAAAAAAGAGCAGGAGCCAAAATCTATAATTGAGTCTTTTTTCACGATTCTTTTGACCCGTATGCATTAAAAGGTGCATGTACGGTTCCTAAGGGATACAATTTTCTCCTAATCAACCGACTTTATCGAGAAAGATTGCTTTTTTTAGGCCAAGAGGTTGATAATGAGCTCGCGAATCAAATTATTGGTCTTTTGGTATATCTCACTATAGAGGATCGTAACAGAGAGCTTTATGTGTTTATCAACTCTCCCGGTGGATGGGTAATACCCGGAATAGCTGTTTATGATACCATGCAATTTGTGCCACCAGATGTACATACAATATGCATGGGATTAGCCGCTTCAATGGGATCCTTTGTCCTGGTCGGGGGAGCAATTACCAAACGTCTAGCATTCCCTCACGCTTGGCGCCAATGAGTTTTTTATTTGAGATAAAAAAAGAAGTCTATGCCTTCGCCATATGAAATAAGAATCTTGAGTAATAATAGCATGGCACTTCGAATTCGATATGATAAAATTTGTTTCTCAAAACATTCAATTATGTATCGAAAGGGCAGTATGAAATACTAAGTATTTCCGATTTGATCTATCGGAATCTCAGTGTCACAAACTTTTTTCACACCGATAAAGCTCTGAATAATATTTATATTTATGTTATGAAATAGTTTTCCGTATTTTATTTGATCGGCTCAAAAAGAAACTTTGGGATTGCTGAATTACAGACATAATAAATATATAAAGCAACGGAACCATCATAGTATTTTGAACTCCTCCAAAAAGAAGGGTGGTAATTGGACCTTTTTTCGATCTGGTATGAGAAATCCTATTTTAGCTTCGACAGGAAATTCCATTCGTGAGCCGTATGCAATACGCAAAAGATGCCTGTACGGTTCTATTTTTTCTTGTTAGTCTCTTTCTCTTTACCCCATTCTGCGAAACCCTTTTGTATGTTATATCATCAGGGTAATGATCCATCAACCTGCAAGTTCTTTTTATGAGTCCCAAACGGGAGAATTCATCCTGGAAGCGGAAGAACTACTGAACCTGCGCGAAACCATCACAATGGTTTATGTCCAAAGAACAGGTAAATCTTTTTGGGTTGTATCCGAAGACATGGAACGAGATGTTTTTATGTCAGCAACAGAAGCCCAAGCTCACGGAATTGTGGATCTTGTAGCAGTTGGATGAAAATATCAAAGATTTCGCATAAATCCGTGATTTGATCGAGGATGTTATTTATCGTCTTACCCGGTTTAATCTTCTTTTAATATTCTATTATATTAAATAGAAAGAATTCATAAGCATCCGGTTAGGAGCGATCTAAACCCGCTCAGTCTGTATACAATTCAGCATGCCAACTATTAAACAACTTATTAGAAACACAAGACAGCCAATACGAAATGTCACGAAATCCCCCGCTCTTAGGGGATGTCCTCAGCGCCGAGGAACATGTACTAGGGTGTATGTGCGACTCGTTCAGATCATGTCATGGGCTGGAACAAAAGAAAGGAACCAATAACAACCAGTAGCAACCCGTATGAATGATCAGTACCAATAAATAAATAGAATAAAATGATATTTTTCAATTCAATGGCGAAAAAAAATCTATTCTATCCCCCTATTGCGTATGAAATTTATGGTTTCCGTTGGTGCAAATCCAATAAGCTGAGAAGCAATTCCCCATTGGTAACAAATGGTTATTCATTACGCGGGGGAAACCCTATTTATTATTTAAGAAGAATAAATTATAGACTTCCAAGAACGGCCTAACAGGATCAGCTACCTAGCTAACCTTCAGAATTAAATACCGTTACTGTATAGGTAGATCTCATTGTGAAAGACCTATTACTGGATAATTCATGGGTAGAGCCACACAATGGTGTGAACTGTACAAGTTACCAAAAAAAGTACGATTCATTAAATGAAGGAAAAGGCTCCGGTGTATAGAGAGGACCTCACCGTTTAAGAAGTAACCATAGAAACGATGGAACCACTCTATTCTTTTTATATTTACTTTATATATCTCTATTTGACTATGTTATGGATACTAGATATCAATGAATTTCTTATTTTTAGACAGTTCACTTCGAAATAAGAAAAAATTGTGGTTGGGAAGGTTATAGTAGCAAAAGTCATTGGAATTTTGATTTTATATATCCGAAGAATCCGTTTTGTTATAACTAAATCAGTAAGGGGAAAAAGAATAACTGAGAGCCAGCAACTCAATTAGTTATTCATCAAAGTTTCATTTATTCAATGACTAGAATTAGACGAGGATATATAGCTCGGAGACGTAGAAACAAAATTCGTTTATTTGCATCAAGTTTTCGGGGGGCTCATTCAAGACTTACTCGAACTATTACTCAACAGAAAATACGAGCTTTAATTTCGGCTCATCGTGATCGAGATAAGAAAAAGAGAGATTTTCGTCGGTTATGGATTACTCGGATAAATGCAGTAATTCGCAATAAAGGAGTATCCTGTAGTTATAGTAGACTAATAAATGATCTGTACAAAAGTCAATTGCTTCTAAATCGTAAAATACTTGCACAAATAGCTATATTAAATAAGAATTGTCTTTATATGATTTCCAATGAAATATTGGATCCATTGGAGTAATTTGACTGGAATTCCCCGGAGAATCAACTCCGGGAAGATAGAGTATAAAATAGGATAAGATTAAGACAAAGTTGTCAAAATGAACAAAAGAATTCAATAAAAAATGATTTTTTCTTTCCCGCGGCTTTTTTTCTTATGACACACGAATCAAATCTGTATTATCCTATGTTTCGAACACAACACCAATCAAGTTTTAGTTCGAATTGGAATTTTGCTTCGATTGAAAAGTAAGCTAAACCTATTTATTTCTAGTCCTAAGACCTATTGTTTGAGCAGTCGACTCAGTTCTTTCAAACTGTTTCTCGTTATTAAGAAAAGGTAACAAAGATAAAATACGAGCTTGTTTTATAGCAATAGTAATTAATCGTTGTTGCTTCAAGGTCAATTTATTTACGCGTCTTGACAATATTTTTCCTTGTTCACTAATAAATCGACTAATTAAACTCATGTTTCTATAGTCAATTCGATCCCCCGATTGGATCGGGGGCAAACGCCTACGAAAAGATCGCTTCGATTTAAGAAAGGGTCGCTTGGATTTATCCATGGTTTGTTTATTCCTTTTCCCGAAATCCTATTTCGGTCGGATTTAAAATAAATTAGAATTAAAAAATAGGATTTGGTTTGTTTATATATGGGTTTATTTAGATTAGAATCTATATTTAGATATTATAATATGTCATTTTGACTCTTCCATTTATTTTTTTATCTCCCCATGAGTCGTATGTTTGGAACAACAGGGGCAGAATTTTCTCAATTCCAATCGATTAGGTGTATTATGTCGATTCTTTTGTGTAATATATCTGGAAATACCCCTTGAGTCTTTATTAACACTGTTTCGAACACAACTGATACATTCCAAAATAATCGTTACCCGTACATCTTTACTCTTGGCCATGAAACTCCTTTGGATTTTTGATTCACTCAACTCTTCTATATTTTTTAGCTAAACAAAAAAAGAAAAAATTAGAACGAAACCAAATTAGAAAAGATTTCGTTGAAATCAATAGATAGTAATTAATAAGTAATACAATTAACTATATTTATAATCTAATTGTATTAGATTTTGTTAAGGATCTTGTATGATACTCTTGCCCTAGACTGGCATTTCCTTTTCCTTTTTCACTCTAGTAATTTGATTCAATTACCCTATTTTAGTTGCGATTGAATCAACGTTTATTCTTTCTCTTTTATCCCTTCTTGGAATTCTAAAAAGGGAAAAAAGAGAAAAAGGGGGTGAGATGTAGTTTCGGATATAGAATTGTATCGCTAATCTTATTCAAACCCTTCCACGGCAATAACTAGAATTAAAAAAAAGGAAATGTCAGTGCATCTGGGAATAAACGATTGATCTCTATCAATAGACCTGCTAAAGATCCGAACCATATAGTACTTAGTACTGGTGCCACAGATAAATATGTTTTTAGATCTCGCATTGAAAATCCTCCTTCTTTCTTCTTTATTGTATTGTAATACATAAGGCTAATACATATATGATCAGATATCTAGATAGTTGCAGTTAAGGATTAAGGACCACTTGTATTTGTACGCAGAATCTCTAAATGGATAACAATTCCGTAGAAAATATTTGTTCTTTCTTAAAAAAAAAAAGCCCCTTTCTTGAACATTTCAAAAAACAATGCATTTTCCTTTTTTATTATATGTGGTATAGTGGTATATGCTAGGAGACCAAAAAGAAGAAAGGGCAAGATAAATGAATATATCAATGAAAAAAATGATATGGAAAACAGGGCAGGAATTCTCTACAATGACACTGTAGACCAATTGAAAGGGATGTAGCGCAGCTTGGTAGCGCGTTTGTTTTGGGTACAAAATGTCACAGGTTCAAATCCTGTCATCCCTACCTATGACTTCTCCTCTGAGCAGTACCAAGGGATCAATTGAGACCGATTAAGATTAAATTGGACATACATAATCTTTCATTTTATCATACTATAAAAAATGAAAGATTATGTATGTAAGATGTATTAGGGTTTAAAAAAAAAAAAAGAAACCTTATTATGATAAGAAAGCGCTCTTAGTTCAGTTCGGTAGAACGTGGGTCTCCAAAACCCAATGTCGTAGGTTCAAGTCCTACAGAGCGTGATTCCATTTTTGTTAGGTTAAATTAATTACGCTGAAAAGGCTTCCCTAACGCAAGCAGCTATCTCAATTTGATATTCTGTGGATTAAAGAAAAGGGGTGAGTCAAGAGACCAGAGATATTAATTAATCAAAAGTCCAACTGATCACCACGTTTGTATTGTAAAAATGCAGTTACGAATAATCCAGCTAAGGTAATAGGAATTAAACCCAAGACAATTCCAAAAAGAGAAACTTCAATCATTTTTTTTTTATTTGATTTGAAAGGGAAAAAGAGAGGTAATATCTATCTCTAAATATTAATCGGAATTACCCGTGAATCTCAATGACTAAATAATCGGCAATTGATATGTTAAGAAACTATATAATACATGGAATCCTACCGAAAGAGTTCCTTTTTTAATTAGGCAGTCAATTAATTTCAAATAAGTCGTATCTTGCTCAGCCCAATAAAAAGGCCTGAAGTTATAGTTAAAGCT